ATTCAATTTAATTCTGGTCGGAACATATAGATTGGTCTAAAGGTGCAAAGCCTTTTCATTTTTTCTATTTTTTTTTTTCTAAAGAATAGAAAAATTGCAATAAATTCAATTGATTTAATTTTTTTTTTTTATTTTTCTTTTCGGTAAATCAATTGTGAAATGCTTTTCTATTTCTTTTATAGAATGTCCATTATCTGCTTTACATCTTCTAGGCAAAAGTGTTCAATTTTGATAAGGTCCTCTTGACTCTTATTCAAAAGGTCGAATAATGTATGTATATTGGACTTTTTGAGACAATTATAGATCCTGGGAGACAATTCTGATTGGTCAATAAAAATCGATTTCAATGTGATTTCTTTTTTCTTTTTCCTTAGTTTATCCAATCTATCATGAAAAGTAAAAGAAGGTAAAGTAACCTTGTATTGATTGTTCTCTAAATGTAAGTTTTCGTCTGCTGCCTGGAGAAAGGGAATAAATAAATCAATCAAACTCCGGGAGGCTTCATGAAGTGCTTCTTTAGGAGTTAAACTCCCGTTTGTCCATATTTCTATAAAAAGGATCTCTTGTTTTTCATTGCCATTCTCATAAGATTGAATACTATGATTCGCATTTCGAACAGGCATGAATACAGCATCTATAGGATAACAATTTCCGTCTTGAAAGTTATTTGGCGTTTTTATATTATACCCTCGACTCCGCTCGATTTGTAATCCAATACAAAAATCAATTGGTTCTGTTAGGCTAGCTATGTGCTGCGTCTTATCAACGATTTCCACAGAAGGTGGCAAGAGGATGTCTTGAGCAGTTATATATCCGGGACCTTTGACACAAATAAGGGCGTCACAAGTTCCATAAAGATTACTTCTCAATACAATTTCTTTCAAATTCATTAAAATTTCATGTACCGATTCTTGAATACCCCCTATGGTAGAATATTCATGTGGGATTTTCTCAGATTTTGCGCGTGTAATACACGTTCCTTCTATTTCTCCAAGCAAAACTCTTCGCATCGCACTGCCTATTGTGTCGGCTTGACCTTTCATAAGTGGAGACAAAATAAAGCGTCCATAAGAAAGACGCTTACTGTCTGCTCTTGATTCAACACACTTCCACTGTAGTGTACGAGTAGATACTTTTACTTTCTCTCGAACCATAGTAATATTATTTGTCAGATCGTTGTGTTGAGTCATTTATTTCTCTTGAAATCTCTTCTATTTCTACACCCGTCTTTTTTTAGGGGGTCTGCAACCATTGTGTGGCATAGGGGTTACATCCCGTACGAAATTTAAAAGGATACCGCTTCTACGAATAGCTCGTAATGCTGCATCTCTTCCCAGACCAGGACCTTTTATCATGACTTCTGCTCGTTGCATACCTTGATCCGCTACTGTTCGAATAGCACTTCCTGCTGCAGTTTGAGCAGCAAAGGGCGTACCTCTTCTTGTACCCCTGAATCCGCAAGTACCGGCCGAGGACCAAGAAATTACCCGACCCCGTACATCCGTAACAGTCACAATGGTGTTGTTGAAACTTGCTTGAACATGAATAACGCCCTTTGGTATTCGACGTCCACTTTTACGCAAACCAATCCGTCCAGTCCTACGTGAACCACTTCTTGGTGTCGATTTTGCCATATTTGATCATTTCATAAATATAAGTCAGAGATCTATGGATATATCCATTTCATGTCAAAACCGATCTTTTTTTTTATTTGTTCATCGGTTCCTTTCTAGAGTCCCTTTTCAAAAGATTATCCTTGTCTTTGTTTATGTCTCGGGTTGGAACAAATTACTATAATCCGTCCCCTCCTGCGGATAAGTCGACATTTTTCACAAATTTTCCGAACGGAAGACCTTATTTTCATAATTGTTATGCCTTAAATGACTTATTGGAAGAAAAGAAGTTTCTTTAAATTTTTGAAGCGGGAATTGTATCCCCCTGAAAGAAGTGTTGAAAAATAACCTACTCACTCAAATCCCTTTGTGTAGTCTATAAAATATACGCCCTCCCCTTGAATCATATAAATCATAACGACTTCCTTCAATTTTAACTATATACACCGGTAGTATATGTATAAAACTAGGTTAGATCCTTCCCGAAACATAACTAGAATCCTTACTTCGTTAGCTAAACCATCTAACAGAACCCGGAGCATACCATTAGTAAGTTGTTCAGTAATTAAACCTCGAGGAATCCCCCCTTTTTTTCACAACGCAAAAGTAAGCTTCAAATACAATTCGGATAGAAGAATAATTACCATATATAACACAAAATTTCTCCGCCGATTCTTTCTAGTCGAGCCGCCCGGTCTGTCATTATACCCCGAGAAGTAGAGAGAATTACAATCCCCATCCCATCTAAAATTCTAGGAATTCGTTCATAGTTAAAATAGATTCGTAGACCGGGGCGACTGATTCGTTTTAAATTGAAAATGGGCCTATACGGTCCTTTCCTATTCCTTCTATGTCGTAAGGTTAAACCCAAAAACTCTTTTTTGTTT